ATTTTTTAGTTCATAATGTATTTCATGAATCTAAGTGGAATAAGCAAAGTGGATTCCTTGTTGATTAGTTGAGTTCCAATGAAAACCACACAATTGAAGGAAATGTCCGAATTTGCTATTTAGAAAATCAATAAACTAAGGTTTTGTCGTTCTAGATATCGGATTCAACGGAAACAATTACAGCASTAGGGGGGGGGGAAATCAAAAAACAAGTCGAGCAAAATTATACAAAGTTATATACAAGTTGCTACCCCCCCCCCTTAGTCTTTCTTTAATTGAATTTCGTTTGATTAGACGGAAGTTACTTAAAAACTTCCGCTTTCTTTAAAAGATTCTGAACAGTTCCTGTGGGTTGAGCACCTTTTTCAAGGAAATATAGAATAAGAGGAACGTTTAAATAAGTTTGATTCTTCATTGGATCATAAAACCCCACTTTTCTAAGATCTTTTCCTTCTCTTCGGGATCGAACATCAATTGCAACGATTCGATAGACGGCTCATTGGGATAGATGTAGATGACCAACACCCCCCCTAGAACCGTATAGGAAGTTTTCTCCTCGTACGGCTCGAGAAAAATGATTTGCTTCGAAGTTTTGTCTATGTATGCAATTCTAATAAATTAAATGACAAATGGGCCTAGAAAATCAATTAGACTCTGATTTCAGTCTTTTTTCCTTCCTGAAAATGAAAAAGAAACCATTCGTACTCATAACTCAAGTTGGATAACTCTCAAATAGCTCAAAGGAAAAATCTTTAGTCACTTTCATTTATTGAGTGGTCTTTAACCCCTTTTGTTTTGTTTGTCTTTTGTCTCGTTTCAAATTCTATTTGGATTCTTTAGTCTGATCCAATTAGTGAGACTATCGAGACAATTAAAAAGGTCTTTCCTTGTTCTCAGATCCTTTATCCTTATTTTAAATCATTGGGTTTAGACATTACTTCGGTGCTTCTTAATCCTTTCAAAGTGGCAGCAACATACCCCTTTTTTTTTTATTTCTTTCTATCAAAGAATCCTACGGACAGTTGATTCACGTGTGATACACTTTGAATCGAAAAAGTTTGCTAAATTCTAACAAGTCTTGCTTTTGAATTGGAAACTTGCTCGAATTGGATCCTTTCGATTTCTATATATGGAAGATACGTTTACGAAGTTGTTCCGATTAATTGGCATTAACCCTAGATCCTTGCCCCCGAGAAATGAATTAATCCTTTCTACTCGAGCTTCATCGTGGACTATTTACAACCCAACAAAAAATCGAGTGTAACAGAACAAACAATGTCGAGCCAAGAGCACTCTCATCCTTAGATAAATCAAAATGGTGGATGGAAAAATCCACAACGGATCGTGTCCTTCAAGTCGCACGTTGCTTTCTACCACATCGTTTCAAACGAAGTTTTAACATAATATTCCTCTAATTTGGAACCGGTATGGAATTGATTCAATTATGGAATCATGAATAGTCATTGGTTCAGTTATACATAGACATCGTAATCTAGGCTTTTTCTTCTATATATGATAATATGATATGAAACGATTTTTCTGAAAAAGTCTTAGCAAGACAGCATCTTTCACATACATAAATAATATATAGATAATAGCAAGAAATCGAAATATATAAACGAATAACTTTTTGAATCTGCATCTTCAAGTGACTCAACAGGATAGATTAAACGATTTCCTACTTTTTGAGTACCAAATAAAGATTCCACTTACAAGCAATCATTAAAAATATTTAATAAAAATAGTTCTAATTGAAATTGAAAAAGTTTCCTATTTAGACATCATTATTTAATTTGATTATTTAATTTGAAGAAAATTGGACAATAAGCATGACGTTTGATCTTCATAGGAAGATAAGTCTTTCTTTTTGAATTGACTCATCATTTTTAAATAGATAAAAGAAAAGAAAAACGAAATACAATTTTTTTTCATGAGATGGATAAAAAAATAATCTAAGTTAAGATTTGAATCTTTATTCTTTTCGTCTGATTACGAAAATCAAATTACGAAAATAAAAAAAATAAGGAGGGTTTTTCGTATCTATCAGATAGACTGAAGAGTTGTCACTGTTATAGATATTCTATAATATAGAATTTAAATAATTTAAGGTATCAAAAATCTTTTTCACAAAAACCGAAAAATTATTTTCATTGAAATAGAACGATACATACCATATAAGCGAAATATTTCCTCATTTTATATATTTTAGATGATATATATTTATAGATTTTGTTTAACATGGGATTAAGTAATATTTCACAATAATCGACTCTTATCATAAAGTGAATAAAAGGGTGATAGGGGAAATCACCCCTGCCTCAATTGTTCTGTAGATTTCCAATTTTTACTTAGAACCAAACACGAAATACCTAAATAAAATGAGATTCAAAGAAAATATATCGGCTCCATAACATATTTCTATATGATATGTAACTTGATCATTTGTTAATGAGATTCGAACAGACACAGATATTAAAATGAATACGGATTTACTCCTATC